TGCCAAAAATTCACAAGATGAAATTTCCATTTCTTCATCAGAATAAGAGTCCCTTTTGAAGCCAGAATTGCTTTTCCTTGATATCGAACATAATGTATGAAAGTATCTTTGAGGAACCATAGGATCCTCTGAAAAGAATTACAACACACGACTATAAGATATTCTATTTTTCCATAGAAATGTGTTCGCTCAAGAAAGACTCCAGAAGATATTGATCGTAAATAAGAAGACTTTTTACGAAGAAACAGGAATAGATATTCGCATTCATATACATAAGAATTATGTAAGAACCAAAAGAATCTTTTCTTTCTTTTTGAAAAGACGTAAATGGATTTCTTTGAAGTAATGAGACTATTCCAATTATGATATTCGTGGAAAAACAATCGTAATAAATGCAAAGAAGGAACATCTTTGATCCAGCATTGAAGGATTTGAACCAAGATCTCCAGATGGATGGGATGGGGTATTAGTAGATCTGACACATAATTTAGATGTAATAATTTATCCTCTAAAAAGGGAAATATTGAATGAATAGATCGTAAATTCTGAGATTTTGGTATTCTTTTTTCTTCAAGGGAAGATACTAATCGCGACGAGAATGGAATTTCCAGAATGACTCCAAAACCTTCTGATACCATTTGAGAAGAAAAATGAGAAGAAAAAGAATTCTTGTGCCCCCAAGATTCATTTTGGTTAGAATCATTCACCGAAGAAATCAAAGATTTCTGTTGATACATTCGAGTAATTAAACGTTTCACAAGTACTAAACTAGATTTATTGTCATAACCAATAATTTCCACAGGTTCGTAAAAAATCAAACTATTGAAGCTATGATAATGAGCAAGTGAGTAAATATATTCCTGAAAGAGTAGCGGATATAGGAAGTTTTGTTGCCGAAATCTATCTTTTTTCAATCTAAATATCCTTGTAATCCTGCCATTTAAATACATTTCTACTGTAACTAAAAAAGAGAGGCACTTCTTGTGTTATGAAATGATACATAGTGCAATATGGTCAGAACGGCGTATGCGTATGTAGTATATTGTTTCTATTCTACTAAAATACTATTTAGAATAAAATAGTATAACTTCTAACTAGAATAAGAATATTCTTATTCTAAGGGATAATTCTAATAATCTAGTCTAGTATTAATATATACTACGCACTGTATATACTTTTTTATTCTAAATAATATATACTTTTATACTGTTTTTATACTGTACTGTGACGTAAAAAACAGAATGATAATCTAAGAAGTAAAAGATTCTATAAAAGTAAGAAAAAATAAAGAATATATACCCCGGAGACAGAAAGTCCAATCTACAGATCTTTTTCCTTTCCCTTTCTATCCAATTTGGTTTTCTTTTCCTTGTTAATATAACTAGAATAACAATAAAAGAAAGAAAATAGAAAATAACAATAAGAAAAAGGGGTAAAAATCTTTTATTTTCGCAACCCAATCACTCTTTTGACTTTGGAAAAAGAGTCTTTTTTTTTATCACTATACTATTTCTTCTACACATCCGTCTTCAATCCACAATAAAGAATAATTAGGATTAATAAAAAAAAAAAGAATCAATGGTCCACTCACAATTCACAAGAGAACCTTTTCCCACATCAGGCACTAATCTATTTTTAACTTATAATTAGTAATTTGATCGGGTAATCATTCAAATTAAGAAGGGAAGCTCGTTGCTTTTTTGTCTTACTCGAATTGGAGCCATAAGGCTCTATCCATTTATTCACTAGACCCAAAATACTTTACTAAACTTTAAAATCGTTCTAAAATAGAAAAAGAATAATTCTCGTTCTATTACTCATAATAGAAATCTTCTTTTTCTATGATTATATTATTCTTTTTTCTATTTTTCTATTCTTTTTACGACATGCTTCTTTTTCCATTCATTACCTTTCAGGATCAGTCGCGGTCTTATAAACTCTACCAATAGTCTAGACGAATTACTTCATCCAAATGTGTAAAAGATCATAGTCGCAATTAAAAGCCGAGTACTCTACCGTTGAGTTAGCAACCCGGATCAATATGAAGTGTAGATATGATCGAAATAAAAAAAAAATCCAGCAAACTCATCCACTTTACTAAAGTGAAGGAAAGAGCCAATAGGGAATGGGGATAAAAAGATCTATTTATATACGATCAAATTATATTTGTTTGATACGCCATTGTCAATATGAATGGACTTTTTAGAAAACAAATTTCAATAAATTATATAGAGATTTGTGTTGAATTAGCACAACATAAAGAATCAAACTTTGAGCGGAAAAAAAAATAAAGAAAAGGTAGAGATAAAAAAATAGCTGCTTTCTTTAATCAAAAAAAGAAAGGTACAATACAAATACAAGAAGAAAGATTACCCCCCCTTGTTGGGGGGGGGTTCCACAAAAAGAAGCAAGAAAAAAATACGAAGAAGAAAAAGAAGAATAAAATAAGTATGAATAGAACAAGAAAAGAAGAAACTTTGAATAAAAAAAGGATAGGTACTAGTTACCCTATCCTTTTTTTATTCATGATTCTTGTTTTCCCTTTCTTTTTTTATCAAAAGAAACTCGAAATTCTTTAAAGAATTCTGCCTTCCTTAAAATATCATAAACAGTTCCTGTGGGTTGAGCACCTTTTTCAAGGAAATATAAAATAGCAGAAACATTTGAATAAGTTTGATTCTTTATCGGATCATAAAAACCCACTTTTCGAAGATCTCTTCCTTCTCTTCGGGATCGAACATCAATTGCAACGATTCGATAGATGGCCCATTGGGATAGATGTAGATAAAAGATGCCCCCGAAACGTATAGGAAGTTTTCTCCTCATACGGCTCAAGAAAAAATGATTCTAATTTCTAGAATTTCTATTTCTATCTATCTAGATAGATAGAAATAGAAAGATAAATGGATCCATAAAGAATTAGACTGTAATTTGAGCCTTTTTTTTTCCTTCTTTACAGAAAAAGAAATTTCATTTGTACTCCTAACTCAAGTTGGGTAGTTTTGAAAGAGTTCGAAAGGAAATCCTTAGAATTTCTTGAGCTGTCTCTAACCTCTTTTTTTGTCTCCTTTCGGATCTATTTTTTTTTTTACTCATTCTGATCCAATTGTTAAGACAAGTTAAAATAGTGTTTCCTTGTTCCGGAATTTGTTGTCTTTGCTTTGCGTTTTGTGAAATCATTGGGTTTAGACATTACTTCGGTGATCCTTACTCCTTTTCAAAAAGGCAGCAACATACCTTTTGTTTTTTGTTCTTTCTATGGAAAAGGGAAAAATCATACGAAAGATTGATTCCTTTGTGATACACTCTTGATTCCTTTGTGATACACTCTTGATTCCTTTGTGATACACTCTTGATCGAAACAGTTTGAAAATTTCGACAAATTTGATTTTTTTTTCATTTCAAACTTGTTCAAATTGGAACCTCTCCATTTATCTATATTTAGATATTGATGATCTATTTACAAAGTTGGTCTAACTTATTGATTGTCACTAACCCTAGATTATTCCCCCGATAAATGAAAATCAATCATTTTTGCTCGAGCTCCATCATATGCTATACCTTTATATACCATTAGTATCTTTTCTTGATTTAGCAACCCAAGACAAATTCAATAAGGTTCCTAGCAGAACAAACTATGTCGAGACAAGAGCATCTTCATTCGTATAGAAAATGGTGGATGTCAGAATCCACAGCCAATCATGTCCTTCAAGTCGCACGTTGCTTTCTACCACATCGTTTCAAACGAAGTTTTACCATAACATCCCTCTAATTTTATTTTAATTTGGAACCGTATGCAATTGATTCAATATGGAATCATGAATAGTCATTGGCAATAATCTACACTTATAGATAAGTGTTTATCCGGAAAGGATTTCACTTAAAATTACCCCATATTTTCTCATATGAATATATGAATAATATAACAAAAAAAACAAATTAGTTTTAAGCAAACTTATTTACATCTTCAACAGATCTTTCGGGATTGTCCATCAGAAAAGATCCCTCTTTTTCCTTTTTATTTTTATTAAAAAAAAAGAAATGAGAAACCTCAAAAAAAAAAAAGCCTTTGGCTTTACTTTCATTCAAATGAAAAATAAATCCCCATGAATGAAGAAAAGTTTTTATCCACTTTAACTAAATACTATACTAACTACTAACTAAATATTTTATTGAAATATTCATAAATATTCAATTATAGAAATTATAGAAGAATAAGATAATATTAATAAAAAAAATATACAATATATATTCTTATTTAAGAATTATGTATTTATGAAATATGATTTTATGATTCTAATATTATGATTTACTTATTATTTACCATCTCCAATTGAATCTGATTTTCATTGAATTTAAAAAAGAGAGATAGTTTGAGAATAAAGTTTCTTTATTTTCATTAGTATGAAGTAGAAAAAGTCTCGTGTAAGGTAAGATCAAAGAGAAAATCAGAATCCTCGGATTCTGATCTTTTCACATCCATCTCCTTCATATAAAACAAAGAATCGTTAACGAAAATAATCACGAATATTTAAGAAGAAAATGCTTTAGTAAAAGAATGAGTAAAAAAAAAATAAAAATATATGATTCCAAGAATTCTTCTTAGAATTCAGATTGGATAACATTGTATCCAACATTAAACAGAAAATTATTGAATGAAGATTTCAATAGAGAAGAATATTTCGTTTCTGATGCAAACGATCTGGGACGGAAGGATTCGAACCTCCGAGTAACGGGACCAAAACCCGTTGCCTTACCGCTTGGCCACGCCCCATTTTGATTTGGTCTAAGAAAAACTTAGATAAATATTGGTTATTCGTCAATAACCAACCAAAAGAAATATAGGACATGTTGTCGCTAGGATTCAACACAATAGATATAGAATCAAAAAGATTAATTGATCATTACTTAGAATTCAATTAATATATTGTATGAAAATAGAATTCCTTGTATTCTTATTTGATTGGAGAATATAAGGAAGGATTCTTGATTGGGGAGAAGTCAAATAAAAAGAAGAATTTATTTCTTTTATCTGCCTTTTTATTTTAAGATTTCCCTCAGAAAAACAACTCAATACAATCTGATAATTTATTATCATTTCAATTTAATTTGAATCTTTAAGAACAAGAAAAAATATTTGTTATGTTTAATATCTTTAGTTTAATCTGTATCTGTATTAATTCTACCCTTTATTCGAGTAGTTTTTTCTTCGCCAAATTGCCCGAGGCTTATGCCTTTTTCAATCCAATCGTAGACGTTATGCCGGTTATCCCTGTACTCTTTTTTCTCTTAGCCTTTGTTTGGCAAGCTGCTTTAAGTTTTCGATAAAAATGAAATCTCTATTCAATTCATAATTTCTTCGATAAAAAAAAAGATGAGATTTTTATTCTGAAAATAAATAAGATCATAAATAAGATTCAGATAAGTCTGGACATTAGGAACCCTCGATTCAAAAAGCGAAATCCTGGTATTTTCTATTGAAATTGAATAAGGGAAGGGGCGATGATCTTTATCTTTAATCAGCTTATTTCTTTTGTTCTAACCTTTCCTTTAGAAGATCCTATACAATACCTAATTATAGATATGGATATGGTAAGAAATTTTGGGTAACGAAAAAATACGAATCTTATTACATTCTTATTACATTAGAAAGAAATTCGTGAAAATAAATTTAAAAAAAAAACTTCCTTTTTTTTTTCATCTTTAGAGCGTCATATCAAAATAGTGTACAGTGTGTGTCGTAATATAGGTGATCTATTTCCTTAAAAAAGAATGATCTTATCTTATCTTGGAGATTTGTAATGCTTACTCTTAAACTATTTGTTTACACAGTAGTAATATTCTTTGTTTCTCTCTTCATCTTCGGATTCTTATCTAATGATCCGGGGCGTAATCCTGGGCGTGAAGAATAAAAAAAGAGATGAGATTTATTTTTACTTTTTCCTTTATTTTTTCATAGGTAAATGTATAAATAAATGGAATAGATGCTAGATAAAGATAAAAGATTCATAAAATAAAATAATCGAGATATCTTCCAATTCTAAAATCTCAAGTGACAAGTGATCAGGGGGTCGGAGAGAGAGGGATTCGAACCCTCGGTACAAATTATTCGTACAACGGATTAGCAATCCGACGCTTTAGTCCACTCAGCCATCTCTCCCCATTCCAAATTGGAAATTTATCATGTGATTTCACACGTGAAGTCAAGATTGAGAAAAATTTTTATTTTCCTTCAATGATTCGAAACAGATTTCTCCAATAGAAAGAATACCCTACTTCTTTTATTTTGTACAAAAGGTACAAAAGGTTCATTTCCCCGGCCTGGTTAAGTAGAAGTACTGGCCCGGCCAGTACTTCTTTTGTTCCGACGAAGAAAAATTGTTATTGAAACAAGAAGAGTAAAATTTCTTGCCATTCCTAATTCTTATAAATTTGATAAGATTCTAATAGATAGATTATCTTAGAAATTCTTTAAAAAATTATCTAAAATTATCTATTAAGACAGAATCTATTCTATATTGAAATAGAATATTTCAATATTAAATATTAGAGAAATATTAGAGATTATCTATTTATTCTTAGTATATTATACTACCTTACATAGTAACTCTAGTAAATTAGAGTATAAATGAGTATAAATTAGAATATTTAGTCTTTCTAGTAAAAACAGTAAAAGTGTTTTAGTAATACTATTATACTATATAGTAATATACTATATAGTAACTCTTTTTCGTCTTTCTTTTCTTATTCTTAAGTATAAGATTCGTTTTTCATTAATGAAAAACGAATTTCATTCTAAATGAAAGTTGAAGTTCAGTATTATATTCATCTTAATAAGATGGAAGTATTAAGAAAGAAAAAAAAAAATATATCTGATAAGAGAAATAATATCAAATAGAAAACACATATTTCTAAAAGGAGACTAGAAATCATTTACTTGATTCAAAGCAAAGAACAAGGTTGAAAGCTTGAGGCCCAATTTACCCGAATTCAGAAAATCTGGCGGTTCAAGTGAAGGGAGATTTCAAAAAAAGAATACTTATGACTTTAGTACACTATTGAATTTTGACTAAACTTTTTGCTATTCACCTATTAAGTTTTGAATCCCGCGCCGCGGCGGAACAAAATACGTGTTCATGCTGGAATTTTCATGATTCTGATGCTATCTTGACTGCATATAATTACTTTGTTGGACAAATGATCCATTTATATCCAATAATGAATATGTAGCGGGTATAGTTTAGTGGTAAAAGTGTGATTCGTTCTATTAAAAATTTCAATAGTTAAGGGGTCTTTACATTTTTTTCATATTTCAGATTCCGATCAAAAACTTTATTTCTTAAAAAGATTTAATCCTTTACCCCTCAATAGGACATTTGAGGAAAGAATATACATTCTCACGATTTCTATCCAAAAGGCAATCATAATTTTAATAAAAAAATTGGATTATGGAGTCGAGAAGCATAATTTTTTTGATTGGTTCAATTCTTCCAATTGAAT